GTGAATTCAAACAAATGTGGCAGACAGGCATATATCTGCACGGACTAATCAATAGTTCAAGTCACACACTCCCATAATCCATTTTATCTTCAGAAAATTCACTTCAACCATTAGTGTCAAATAAATAATACAATTTTGCGGGGTTGAAGGAAAAGATCCAAATACACGTTTTATTCTTTTCAATAATCCATATTTATAGCAATGAAATCCTATTGTTCCTACCCTGAGTGAAGTGATAAATGACTGATTACAAATATCTATGATCTATAATACTATTTCTTCTCTATAAAGGACCAGAGATGCCTTGCTTACGTATCATTGGGAAGTGCATTAACATAAATACGGCAGTAAGTAGAGGTAATACAAAAGTGTGTAAACTATAAAAACGAGTCAGGGTGGGTTGTCCTACACTAGCACTTCCGCGCAATAACTCTACCAAAGGCGATCCTATTACAGGAATAGCTTCCGGTACGCCTGTTACAATTTTGACTGCCCAATAACCAATTTGGTCCCGGGGTAAGGAATAACCAGTCACGCCAAAAGATGCGGTCAATACAGCTAAAACTACACCTGTAACCCAAGTCAATTCACGAGGTTTTTTAAAGCCACCGGTGAGATACACACGAAATACGTGCAGGATCATCATTAGCACCATCATACTTGCGGACCATCGATGAACTGATCGGATTAACCAACCAAAGTTAGCTTCAGTCATTATATATTGAACGGAAGCAAAAGCCTCAGTAACCGTTGGGCGATAGTAAAAAGTCATAGCAAATCCCGTAGCTACTTGTACTAAAAAACAAGTAAGTGTAATTCCGCCTAAACAATAAAATATGTTCACATGGGGAGGGACATATTTACTAGTTATATCATCTGCAATCGCCTGAATCTCAAGACGTTCTTCGAACCAATCATATACTTTATTGAGATAGGTAAATCCAGCGAACTCCCCCTCTGAGAACCGTATATGAGAATTTCATTTCGTACGGCTCAAACAAAAACCACCCAAATACTGGCTAGAATGGATATGTGTAATAAAAAGTTTGAAACTTATTTATCTTTCCTCCTATGATTCACTCTTTCTTTTTCTCTAAAGATACGAAAGAATAAAAATCTGAAAGCTCTTCTTTGTGGTTATAATGCTAAAAAATATCAAGTTGGCTCATTCGTCTTTATGTTGATTGTTACAGGCCTCTTGAATCCTCTATTTACCTATTTTTTTTTTATTTTCTTTTATTTGTTATTCTTGTTATTCTTATTTGTGTGTAACGCGGTTTTACTTCTGTTTTCTTTATTATTGATAGGAATTCTCTTGTTAAGACCCTATGAATCGATTAAAACCTCAGATTCATACTACAACCACGATGATTCAAGAAAACCTTCAAACTAAGTCCAAAAATTCCCTGAGTAAGAATCGTTGGATCATCACTTATTCAATGAATAGATATACTGAATAAAAATTTCAAGAAAGGTTTGTCCCTTAATTAAAATAAGCATAAACGGGAAAAAGAATAAAAATCTGTCGATTTATCACTTCTAACCCCCTTTTTTAACTATTTGGGGGTTAACTCTTTTTTTTTGGAGTCCGGCCCGCGAGGTCTTAATATAAAATATGAATCATAGTTAGAATAGTTTGTAATCTATTTCCTATATTCCGCGCGTTCCGGATACTAGAATGAATATCCGACGAGGTAAAACCATCTGTATCAAGATGACAGAACCACTCTCTGTAGTATCCATAGGATCAATTATAACAAGTCACACACTCATATTCCGGAAATACAGAAACAAAGAAATTCCACGGTCGAACTACCCAAAAATAGAATGGGCTAAAAACGACCTAAATGATTCACTTTGTAGTGAAAAGCGATTTAGTAGTTCTTGTGAATCTAATTCATTGAAATTCCATCCAGTAAAATGGAAGAATTATAAATCTCCAAAATAATAGATAGGAATATCGCAAATAGAGCCATTGCAATACCCATCAAAGGAGTAGTTCCCCAACCTGGAGCTACTTTACCATATTCCGAATTCAGTGGTTTCAATAAATCCCCTACAATGGTTCGTCTTGGACCAGATCTAGAACTATTCTCAACGGTTTGTGTAGCCATAAATCCTATTTTGTATTCAGTGAGAGCCGTTGACTTTGTATACCATTATATTGTAAATAAATGATCTTAGCATAGATCCATTGTGGTCTTAAAATTATATAATAATGGAAACAGCAACCTTAGTTGCCATCTCTATATCTGGTTTACTTGTAAGTTTTACTGGGTACGCCTTATATACTGCTTTTGGGCAACCCTCTCAACAACTAAGAGATCCATTCGAGGAACACGGAGACTAGTTGAAGTAATGAGCCTCCCAATATTGGGAGGCTCATTACTTCAATCGAGATAATAAAAAATCATTTCATCTTTTTAGTTGGAACTTTAGGTGGTTCCCGAAAAAAGATGGCGAAAAATATTATTCCCAGAGTCGAGACTAAGAGGAATGTATAAACCAATGCTTCCATAGATTCGATTGTGGTTTACAATTATAGCTTCCATGCCTGTTTATTTTGGGTCGTCTCCCGGATAACTAAAGAGAAAGAGTCAAAGAAAGGGCAAAGGCAGCGATTCAAATCAAGATTTATCCGGCTCCCTGTCTATGTTAAATCACAAAAATAAAAGTAAGAAATCAATCTTGTATCAGACTACTTGTCGTCTTGTAGTCGGATCCCCAAGTTTTTGGAATGTTCCAAATTCTACTTGAGCATCCAAATCTGGGTCAATACCGGCAAAAACATCTCGGAACAAGGTTCTAGCGCCATGCCAAATATGTCCGAAGAAGAAGAGCAGAGCAAATGAAGCATGGCCAAAAGTAAACCAACCCCTTGGACTGCTACGAAAAACACCATCGGATTTCAAAGTAGCACGATCTAATTCAAAAATTTCGCCCAATTGAGCGCGTCGAGCATATTTTTTCACAGTAGCAGGATCACTATAACTGACTCCATTCAGTTCGCCACCATAGAACTCCACAGTTACACCTACTTGTTCGACACTATACTTCGACTCTGCCCTTCGAAACGGAACATCGGCTCTAACAATACCGTCTCCGTCTACCAAAACAACCGGAAATGTTTCAAAAAAAGTGGGCATACGACGTACAAAAAGTTCACGCCCTTCCTTATCTCTAAAGATAGGGTGTCCTAACCACCCAACAGCTATTCCATCCCCGTTGTCCATTGAGCCCGCTCTGAATAATCCGCCTTTTGCCGGATTATTACCGATGTAATCATAAAAAGCCAATTTTTCAGGAATTTTAGACCAAGCCTCTGATAAACTTTGATTTTCGGCTATCCCAGCGCTAACTCTTCGATATATTTCTTGCTGGAAGTATCCCTGATCCCATTGATAACGAGTGGGACCAAATAATTCAATCGGGGTAGTTGCTGAACCATACCACATAGTTCCAGCAACAACAAAAGCGGCAAAAAAGACAGCAGCGATACTGCTGGAAAGGACGGTTTCAATATTTCCCATGCGTAATCCTTTGTATAGACGTTGGGGCGGACGGACACTAAGATGGAATAGGCCGGCTAATATGCCCAATGTCCCTGCTGCAATATGATGAGAGGCTATTCCTCCCGGAACAAAAGGATCAAAACCTTCCACACCCCACGCTGGATTTACAGATTGTACCCTTCCGGTTAGTCCATAAGGATCGGACACCCATATTCCAGGACCATACAACCCCGTTACATGAAATGCGCCAAACCCAAAACAAGCCAACCCTGAAAGAAATAAATGAATTCCAAAAATCTTAGGTAAATCTAAAGAAGGTTTTCCTGTACGTTCATCAGAAAATATTTCTAGATCCCAGTACACCCAATGCCAAATAGCTGCCAAAAAGCATAAGCCAGAAAACACAATATGTGCCCCGGCCACACCTTCGTAACTCCAAATACCCGGATTCGTTATAGTACCCCCTGTGATACTCCAACCGCCCCATGAATTGGTTATTCCTAAACGAGTCATGAAGGGTATAACAAACATACCCTGTCTCCACATTGGATCAAGAACGGGGTCAGAGGGATCAAAAACCGCTAGTTCGTATAGAGCCATCGAACCGGCCCAACCAGCAACTAGAGCTGTATGCATTATATGAACAGAAATCAAACGACCCGGATCATTCAATACGACGGTATGAACACGATACCAAGGCAAACCCATGGAAATACCCCTTTAATCAACGAATAATAGACACTATGTAACTTTATTGCATTGTAAAAAGTAAAAAAACTATGCTCTGGACCCGCTCTTTCGGTAGATTTTCTCGAGGAAAGAATTAATATTTGTTCTATTTTTTTAGTAATAATAATAATAGATAGTAATAATAGACGAATTCCATTTGTAGGAACAAAAATAAGCAGATCTATTCTATACCCGATAAGTACCAATACGCAATGGTAGAGGGGATTGATCCCACTTTAATTTTCTCTGAGTGAAGACATACCCATTTGTTCATATCATTCCAAAGACCCATTCGTTTCGTAAAAATTTTCCTTTAGTCATAATCATTCGGTTTTCTTTTTTTATGTTATTGTTATGAACTTATTCAATTTATGGATAAACTATGATAAAGGCTAATCTTATTAAGACAATAAACCCGTTGTTACGCTTCCACATCAAAGTAAGATATAGTACTTCATTTTTTTCTTTCATTTTATGCCTATTGGTGTTCCAAAAGTACCTTTTCGAAGTCCTGGAGAGGAAGATGCATCGTGGGTTGACATATAGTGCGACTTGTCAGATATATTGGGTCACATGGAATTTCCCCATTCTCTCCCCTGATCGAGATATCCCCTCTTTCGCCCAAAAAAGATTGATTGAATTATCAAAAGTTTGGAGCGTGAAATACAATTTAATCCTATTTATTTTTTGTAGGGGTATCAGATTAATATTATCAATTAGAATAATTTATGGTTGGCTCGACTGGACCAAAAAAATGAAGTATCCAGGCTCCGTTTAGAAAAAACCCAATTGGTAATATATCTAAGATTACTACTTTTATAATATTCTATTTATAAACAGGAGCGATCTCAAACTGTTTAATCAATCGAGTAATATAATGAATACATTTAATATAATGAATACATTGAATATTTAGTGGAAGACATGAAATAAATGAAATTGAAAAATAAAAAAAGCCATAGCAAAAAGACGTGGTATTGGGACATTTGCCCTATATGTGCAAATACAAATCGGGCCTATCTTTACTCGGAGTAGAGCATAAACCTAAAAAAATTGAAAAAGCCCATTCAGGAACAAGAAAATGGCATCGTTATTTGGATTCGATCTCGATGAAACAATACATCAATGAGAAGTTCATTCGATAAGTTTAGGAAATTATTTATATATATATTTTATTTATATATAGGTAAAGTAAACAGGCCAAAACAAATCCTTCTTGAAAAATGGAAGAAAAAAAGCCCTTTGTTAGAAGTTAGAAAGAGCCCCCTATGAAAATAAAAAAGAATGAGGGCTGCAATCTACACATTGATTCTTTTTTTTTGCGCGATTTTTGGTAAACCGTATGCATCAAAAGGTGCGCGTACGGTTCCTAAGGATACAATTATATCCTAATCAACCGACTTTATCGAGCAAGATTACTTTTTTTAGGCCAAGAGGTTGATAGCGATCTCTCGAATCAAATTATTGGTCTTATGGTATATCTCAGTCTAGAGGATGATAGCAAAGATCTGTATTTGTTTATAAACTCTCCCGGGGGGTGGGTAATACCCGGAGTAGCTATTTATGATACTATGCAATTTGTACAACCAGATGTACAGACAATATGCATGGGATTGGCCGCTTCAATAGGATCTTTTCTTCTGGTCGGAGGAGAAATTACCAAACGTCTAGCATTCCCTCATGCTCGGCGCCAATGAGTTTTGTATTTGAGAGAAAAACGAAGACTATGCCTTCGCCATATGAAATATGACTATTAAGTAATAATAGCATGGCATTTTGAATTCGATACGAGAAACCTTTTTTTTTCTTTTTGTTTTTTTTTTTTTTTCAAAAATCAATCATTAGATTATATATCGAACGAATAGTATGAGATAAAGGGCATTTCCGATTTTATCTGATTTATCGGAAGCCTATTGCAGCGTCACAAACTTTTTTGTTTTCACACCAGAGGGATAATAACAATATTTATCTTAGGAAAGAATACAAAAAAAAGAAACTTTGGGATTGCTTAATAACAGACTAAATAAATATATAAAGCAACGGAACCATCATAGTATGTTTTAACTACTCCAAAATAAAATGAAGGATGGTTATTGGATTATTTACCGATCGGGGTCTGATAGGCCCTATATTTGAATATTTGAATTTGATTTTATACTTCTTCAATGGAATGGAGGTTATAAAGTAAATTCCATTGTATAGCCGTATGCAATGCGCAAAAGATGCCTGTACGGTTGTTCAATTCTATCTTTTGGTTTTCATATCATTACTCGTTATTTAATTTATTCTCTTTGATTTCTCTTCGAGATAGAAGAACCATTTATTAGGTTATATAATCAGGGTAATGATCCATCAACCTGCTAGTTCTTTTTATGAGGCACCCGCAGGAGAATTTATCCTGGAAGCGGAAGAAATGATGAAGCTGCGCGAAACCATTACAAGGGTTTATGTACAAAGAACAGGCACACCTCTATGGGTTGTATCCGAAGACATGGAAAGAGATGTTTTTATGTCAGCAACAGAAGCCCAAGCTCATGGAATTGTTGATCATGTAGGGGTAGAATAAAAAATAACAGGGATTTCGCGCAAATACAAATACGCCATTTGAAATTTTATCTTCTTACTGGGTTTGCTAGAGTATTCTATTAATTAATTTATTACTATAGAAGTAATTCCTAATCGGCCGGTTAGGATCGATCTAAACCAGCTCATTATGTATACGAGTCAACATGCCAACTATTAAACAACTTATTAGAAAGACGAGACAGCCAATCAGAAATGTTACGAAATCCCCCGCCCTTGGGGGATGCCCTCAGCGACGAGGAACATGTACTAGGGTGTATGTGTGACTCGTTCAGAGCATGGACTGGGGCAAAAGAAAAGAACCCATTTTTCCAGTATCAGTGATCAGTAACAGTAAATAAGATAAAATAAAACGGAAGAACTCCATTCACTATCTAAAAAGTATCTATCATACCCTTCTATTGTGTATCAAAATTTATGGTTTCTAATGGTGTAAATCCAATCGTCTCCATTTTCAATTTAAGATGAGAAAGAATTTCCCATTGGTAGCAAATGTTTATCCATTAAGCGGGGGGAATCCCATTTAAAGGCAAGAAAGATTACGCCCTTACTCTTTCAACAACGGACTAAGAGGGTCAGCTACACAGTTAATTTTCATAATTAAATACCGTTACTGTATAAGTGGATCTCGTTGTGAAAGACGGATTACTGAATAATTCATGGGTAGAGCCAAAAAGTGTGCACTGTACAAGTTAACAATAGCATTGATTAAATGAAAGAAAAGAAGGGGCTCCGGTGTATAGAAGAGATCTTGCCGTTTAAGAAGTAACCATAGAAACGATGGAACCCACTATTTTTTTTTTATTCATTTCTATTTTATATTTACTACTTTTTTGTTTTTATTTAATATTAATATGCTTTTTTTAATATCTAGTATCAATATCAATATTATTTCTTATTTCGAGGTAAAATGCCTATAAAAAAAAAGAAAAAATCGTGGGCGGGAAGGTTATAGTAGCAAAAGCCATTGGAGTTTTTATTTTATACATTGGAAGGATCCGTTTTGTTATTAACAAACTAGTAAAGGGGAAGGGAATAACTGAAAGAAAAGAAATCAATTAGTTATTTATCAAAGTTTCATTTATTCAATGACCAGAATTAAACGAGGATGTATAGCTCGGAGACGTAGAACAAAAATTCGTTTATTTGCATCAAGCTTTCGAGGGGCTCATTCAAGACTTACTCGAACTATTACTCAACAGAAAATAAGAGCTTTGTTTTCGGCTTATCGGGATAGAGGTAGGCAAAAGAGATATTTTCGCCGTTTGTGGATCACTCGGATAAATGCAGCAATTCGAGGGAATTTAGTATACTATAGTTATAACCTTTTCATACACAATCTGTACAAGAAGCAGTTGCTTCTTAATCGTAAAATACTTGCGCAAATAGCTATATTAAATATAAATTGTCTTTCTATGATTTCCACTGAGATTATAAAATAAGTAGATTGGAAGGACTCCATAGGAATGTTTTAAATTTTAATGGAGTGCGCTGTAAAATGAACTCCGGGAAGGTAGAATAGAAATTAGTATGATAAAATATAATCAAATAATATGATAAAGTCGTCAAAATGAACAAACAAGACGTTCAATAAAAAAAGATTTATTCTTTTTCCCCGATCCTTTTTTTCTTATGACACGACACTCACATCTTAATTCGCGAATTTTTCGAACAAAACATCAATCCGCCTTTGAGTTCGTATTGGAATTTTGATTCAAGTGAAGAGTAAGCCTATCCCCCTTTTTGATTCTAAGACCCGCAGTTCTAGCAGCCGACTCACCTCTTTCAAATTGTTTCTCATTATTAAGAAAGGGTAACAAAGATAAAATACGAGCTTGCTTGATAGCAATAGTAATTAATCGTTGTTGTTTTAAGTTTAATCTATTCACCCGCCTAGATAATATCTTTCCTTGTTCACTAATAAATCGACTAATTAAACTCATGTTTCTATAATCAATTCGATCCCCCGACCCAATCGGGGGCAAACGCCTACGAAAAGATCGCTTGGATTTAAAATAGAGTCGCTTGGATTTATCCATGATTTGTTTATTCCTTATCCCGAAAATCCTAATTTTGTCGGGGATTTCTTTTTGGTTTGTTTATCTTTAAATATATGTTATATATAATATATGGTATATGACATTTTTCATCTTCCTTGGAAGGATGACATACAATACATACGTGTAATCGGTTCCATCTATTTCTTTATCTCCCCATGAATTGTATATTTGTAACAAAAGGGACAGAATTTTCTCAATTCCAATCGACTAGGCGTATTGTGTCGATTCTTTTGAGTAATATATCTGGAAATACCAACCCTCTTTGATTCCTTATTAGCATCATTTCGAACAGCACAATTGGTACATTCCAAAATAACTGTTACTCGAACATCTTTCCCCTTGGCCATGAACCCCCTTTGTATTTTTGATTCACTCAACTATTCTATTTTGCGATCCAAAGAGAAAAAAGGAACGAAAAAAAAAAAATAGAAGTTGCTAACTCGAAATAAAATTATGAAAAATTTCGTTGCAATCAAGATAGTAATAATAAGTAATACAATGATTTCTAACTACATTTCTAATCCCAATATAGCGTTTCGTCTTTCATTTAAGTATTTTGTATGATATTGTTGACCTATCCATCAATTTCCATTTCCGTTCTCATTCTCTTTTAATTTAATTCGAGCCTCGGGCCTGAGGCCCGAGTTCCGAGTTTCACTGAATTTGAATCCACTTTTATTCTTTCTCTTTTCGAACTTATTCGAATTTTAAAAATTCTAAAATTAAAAGATGGGAAGGGGAGGGATTAGTCACAGAGATTTTATTAAATCCCTAATCTTCTTCACCACTTCCCATGTTACTAACTAGAATGAAAAAAAGGGGAATATCAGCGCATCCGGAAATAAACGATTGATCTCTATCAATAGACCTGCTAAAAACCCGAACCATATAGTACTTACTACCGGCGCCACGGAGAGATATGTTTTTAGATCTCGCATTTTATTTGAAATCCTCCTTCTTTATTGGAATTTGTAATACATATATGATCAGACATATATGGAGTTAATGATCGCTTGTATTTGTCCGCGGAATCCCTAATTCAAATTGAAATGTACAACGATTCAGTAGAATATTCCTTTTCTTAAAAAAAACGTGCCCTTTTCTGTACCAGCATTTCCCCAAAATATTCATTTTTTTTACAGCGGGTTTCATTATACGTAACGCATATAAGTAGTTTATTATAATTAATTAATAATTAATTATATGTTCTATGATATGAGATCAAAAAGAAGAAATGACAAGATAATTTTTGTATAGAAATGGAGTAAATAAAGATGTGGAAAACAATACGGGTATTCTCTACAATGACACTGTAACCCAATTGAAAGGGATGTAGCGCAGCTTGGTAGCGCGTTTGTTTTGGGTACAAAATGTCACGGGTTCAAATCCTGTCATCCCTACCTATTCTATTACTTATCTTATGAGCAGGAATCGTAATGAGGGATCAATTGAAATCGATTAAATTGGGCATCCATAACATGATCAATCTTTCATTTGACTCTATTCTACTATAGAATAGGATACGCATGCAAAAATATAATATATTAGGGTTACTTACAAAATATTTAGTGTGATAATAAAGCGCTCTTAGTTCAGTTCGGTAGAACGCGGGTCTCCAAAACCCGATGTCGTAGGTTCAAATCCTACAGAGCGTGATCCCATTCTTGTTATTCTTAGGTCGAAAATTACACTGAAATGAAATAATTGAACAGCAATTTCAATTTGACCCCTGCCCTATGTATTAAAATTAATAAAGCAAGTAGGGGTCAATCAAAAAAAGAGCTATTAATTAATTAAAGGTCCAACTGATCACCGCGTCTGTATTGTAAATACGCGGTTACAAATAATCCAGCCAAAGTAATAGGAATTAGACCTAAGACAATTCCAAATAGAAAAACTTCAATCATTTCAATTTGTTTGAAAGAGGAAAAGGAGAGGTAATATCTATTCTTAACTATTAATTCATATTGCCCATGAATCTCAATGACCAAAAATTGGAAATTGACACGGTAAGAAACTTAAGAAACTATAGAATATATGGAATAACACAGAAAGATTTCGTTTTTTTATGAATCGTTTGTTCAATGAATTTCAAATAAGTCGTATCTTGTTCAACCCGATAAATAGAGCTGAGGTTATAGTTAAAACCGCTAGTAGAAAACCGAAATAACTAGTTATAGTAAGCATAAAGAGGCTAAATGAAATATGGTCTTTTTATACATATGTTTAGAAAGCACTTCCCTAAATTCAAATTTTTGAAAGATACAAACAAGAATAAGCAAAAAGACCAATTTCACTTATTCTTTCAATTGAAAGTTTTTGATTCATCAATCCTTCTAAACAGTAATAAAAAAAAAATGGGAGTGACATAGGTAAGAAATCAATTCATCATCTGTGATATCTGAGCATCCCCTAATTCCCAATCAACAGATTCATCTTAAAAACTAATATTCTTATACTAATATTATATATTATAATTACTAATCAAAATTAGAAATAATAAAAAACTCTGTTGTGTAACTTCATTCAAAAAATGAAATTGAATCGCTTTAAAATTGGAAAATCATTTCTATTTTGATTTTGATCTTTTTTTTTATTATTGTATCGAATACATTGTGTATTTTCGAACAAAGAATGACCTTATATGATACTAGAATATCCCTTTTTTTACTTTAACTTTACTTTATTACTTTCCCTTTTCTTTTTTACTTTAATTTGATTTGACCTCATTAGATTCAGTAGTAGGTTCGTTCTCATAATATCTCTAATGAGAAGAAAAAGAGTTTCGCATGATCTAATCGTGCGAAACTTATACATTTTTTCTTTACATATCTTAAATTAGAGAGCCCCCCGCCCTTTTTTTTATAATTATAATTCGATCAAGAACGGCCTTTTGGTTCTAATACAACAATGCGTGCATCGCGAATATTGATTATTTTCTTCTTTGTTCTCTTTCTTTCGTCGAAGACTATCGGCTAGTCTTACTTCTTACTGGACAACTAACCAATTCCTTAAAAATGAAAAAAAAAAGGGGGGGGGGGGTTCCAACAAAAAACATCTTCTACAAACACAAAAAGAAAGAATATTTTTATATTTTGGATCTAATTGAATTGTAGGTGTAGGAGAATGGAATATGATAATCCCACTCGCGAATTATTTGAAAGCAATCCGTTGTATTCACATTTTATCTGATCTTCAGTTTCTAATCCGAAGCCGATAATGGAGAGAACCCTTATACTACTACAGGAATTTGAAAATTTTTTTATTGAATAGTATAGAATACTACATCGACAGGCAACAATAAAAGAAAAAAGAAAGTCTCTAGCACTCCATTTAGATACTAATTGTGAAATTGCGTTGCTGTGTCAGAAGAAGGATAGCTATACTGATTCGGTATACTCTAAAGACACCCTTGGTACCCTATTGACGATCTCACAAAGATTCAATTTCAGTGAATTCCCATTTACTGATCTCATCTTTTACGGAATCGATCCCCTTTTTGACTGTACAAGAATACGTGGAGCTCGGCATGTCTGGAAGCACAGGAGAACGTTCTTTTGCTGATATTATTACCAGTATTCGATACTGGGTCATTCATAGCATTACTATACCTTCC